TTGCGGGTAAAAGGGTAATTGAACAAACATTGAATAAAACAGTACCCGAGGGTTCGCAATCGGCTGAATATTTATTTGATAAGGGTTTATTTGACCTAATCGTACCGCGTAATCTTTTAAAAAATGTTTTGGGTGAGTTATTTAAGTTCCACACTTTCTTTCCTTTGAATCAAAATGGGATGGAATAGAGCCGAAATAAAATAAAACACTAAGCTCAAATATTTGTAGCAAAGGGGTAGTTAGTTTATCAGAATCAAATAAAAAAGATAATCGTCCTTCGTCACATAAGATCAAATTGTATAATATATAATATAAAGAAGCAAAAGTTGCGGATAATTCCCCCTTATCTCTATTTCTGATTAAAACCTCTAAAAAAAAAAAAGAAAAATTTTTTATTTTTCTCCATTTCCCGAAAATCCTGTTTTAGCTAAAAATACCTGTTGGTTCGTATTCTAACGAATTATTCGATAATCTGTAAGAAATTCTTTCTTTTTTTAGTAAATTAAAATTCGAAGACAAGACGAAAAGACAAATATTTAGTTCTACATTTCTTGCCCTTATTCTAGATACTCAATTAGACATTTCGATATAGGGATATAGATACTGCGATTTCTAGTTATCGTAATAATTGAAATTGAGCATTGACTGGGTTATTGCAGTCATAATAATGAGCTTCATTTGAATTACTTATTTTCATTCTTTTATAATTTATAAAATTATAATTATTATAAGATATATTGAATTTATAAATAACATAACAGGTACAAACAATAAATCGAGGTACCCATTCTATGACAACTTTCAGCTTTCCCTCTATTTTTGTGCCTTTAGTAGGCCTACTATTTCCGGCAATTGCAATGGTTTCTTTATCTTTTCATGTTCAAAAAAACAAGATTCTTTAGATCCAAGGTGACCCTATATCTATACCCTCCAATTGTTTCAAAACTTAAATTTGTATCATAAAAAATAGTGAAATATGGTATAATATGTGATTTTCGCTGAGCAAACAGAAGCATAAAAAAGCACAGGGCTCCAAGGCCCGCTGACACAAGATATATAGCCAATATATTCTACCCGTGTCAGGATCCATCAAATTGGCAACGGAAGATTCGTCTTCCTAAAGTAAAGGTTCACATCAAACTAGTGCTAGTTGATGAGAGTTATTTCGTAAAAAAAAAAAATAAAGTCAAATGAATTTGAGGTAGTCTCTCAATTCCAATAAAATACAATCGGATTGAGTATGAGTTGGCGATCAGAACATATATGGATAGAACTTATCGTGGGGTCTAGAAAAATAAGTAATTTCTGCTGGGCCGTTATCCTTTTTTTAGGTTCATTGGGCTTCTTGTTGGTTGGAACGTCCAGTTACCTTGGACAAAATTTGATATCCTTTTTTCCTTCTCATCCAATCATTTTTTTTTCGCAAGGGATCGTGATGTCTTTCTACGGACTCGCCGGTCTCTTTATTAGTTCCTATTTGTGGTGCACAATTTTCTGGAATGTAGGTAGTGGTTATGATCGATTCGATAGAAAAGAAGGCATAATGTGTATTTTTCGTTGGGGATTCCCTGGAAAAAATCGTCGCATATTACGCCGATTCTTTATAAAAGATATTCAGTCTATTAGAATAGAAGTTAAAGAGAGTATTTATGTTCGTCGTGTTCTTTATATAGACATCCGGGGGCGGGGGGCCATTCCCCTAACGCGTATTGATGATAATTTGACTCCAAGAGAAATTGAACAAAAAGCTACTGAATTGGCCTATTTCTTGCATGTACCAATTGAAGTATTTTGAGAACTGGTAGATTCCCGCTTTATCAGGAGATAAAAACGCAAGAATCGCCCCTTTTCTAGAACATAACTAAAAACGAAACCCCCCCCTTTTTTTTTTATCGAGGTTTCCTTTTTCTTTTTTGTTACTTAATGACCAACACAAAACACAAAAATGACAATGACTAATCCGTGAATTTTTTTGAAATAGTAGATATTTTGGTAGAAACAAGGGGTTCTTTCGTCTCAAAATCTTACTAATATTCATTAATTAAGAATGAAGGGGGTCCTTTATCTAGAGGAAACTGTTGTTTCAAATTTAACCTAATTCTAATCTAATTCTAATTCAGATATTGTTTCCCGATATTTTTTTAGTATTTCTTTATTCGAAGTGGATTCTTAGTCGATTTCGTTATTCTTTCTAGATTCAAAGACTAACCAAAAAATCCTAAAAAAAATAAACTAGATTCATAGGTTCCATACCTTGTATAGAATATAGAATTCATACGTGAAAGAAACATTTAATCGCATAAAGCAGACGAATGGAGTTGGTTGATTAACAATTCACAGAGGAAAAAATGGCAAAAAGGAAAGTATTCCCACCCCTGGTATATCTTGTATCTATAGTATTTTTGCCCTGGGGGCTTTCTCTCTCATTTAAAAACAGTCTGGAATTTTGGGTTACGAATTGGTGGCATACTGGTCAATCCGAAATTTGTTTGAATAAGATTCAAGAAAAGAATATTCTAGAAAAATTCATCGAATTGGAGGAACTGTTCGTCTTCGACGAACTGATCGAAGAATATTCAGAGATACGTCTACACAAGCTTCGTATAGAAATCCAACAAGAAATGATCCAACTAATTAAGATACACAACGAGGGTCGTATCCAGATGATTTTGCACTTCTCGACAAATATAATATGTTTTGTTATTCTAAGCGGGTATTCTATCATTGGTAATGAAGAACTTGGTATTCTTAACTCGTGGTCCCAGAAATTCCTATATAACTTAAGCGATACAGTCAAAGCTTTTTCTATTCTATTATTAACTGACTTATGTATCGGATTTCATTCACCCCACGGTTGGGAATTAACGATTGGCTCTGTCTACAAAGATTTTGGGTTTGATCATAATGATAAAATTCTATCTGGTCTGGTTTCCACCTTTCCAGTCATTCTTGATACAACGTTTAAATATTTGGTTTTTCGTTATTTAAATCGAGTATCTCCGTCACTTGTAGTTATTTATCATTCAATGAATGACTGAAAAAAAAATCCACTGATATTAATCTAATAAAATCGGAGCCCCTGTTCTTTTGTAGTTGTACATAAACAAAGTATTGAAAATCGTACTTACGTTTTCTATTTTTACCCATCTTCGGGATTCGTCCGATATTGATATTATTCTCCAGTAAAATTAGTTAAGTAACTAACAGAATCGTGGATAGGGAACTATACTAGCAACTTACCCCCCCTTATTGTATTGTAGAAATTTTTGGATCAACGATTGGACCATGGAAAAAAGAAACACCTTTTCTTGGATAAAAGAACAGATTACTCGTTCTATTTCCGTATCGCTTCTAATATATATCATAACCCGCCCGGATATTTCAAAAGCATATCCCATTTTTGCACAGCAAGGTTATGAAAATCCACGAGAAGCAACGGGGCGTATTGTATGCGCCAATTGCCATTTAGCTAATAAGCCCGTGGATATTGAGATTCCGCAGGCGGTACTTCCAGATACTGTATTTGAAGCAGTTGTTCGAATTCCTTATGATATACAACTGAAACAAGTTCTTGCTAATGGTAAAAAAGGGGGTTTGAATGTGGGGGCTGTTCTTATTTTACCGGAGGGTTTTGAATTAGCCCCTATCGATCGTATTTCTCCTGAGATGAAAGAAAAGATAAGCAATTTGTCTTTTCAGAGCTATCGCCCTAATAAAAAAAATATTCTTGTCGTAGGCCCCGTTCCCGGTCAGAAATATACCGAAATAACCTTTCCTATTCTTGCCCCCGACCCCGCTAATAAGAAAGACGTTCACTTCTTAAAATATCCGATTTACGTAGGTGGGAACAGGGGAAGGGGTCAGATTTATCCCGACGGGAGCAGGAGTAACAATACAGTTTATAATACTACAACAGCGGGCATAGTAAGCAAAATAATCCGAAAAGAAAAAGGGGGATATGAAATAAACATAACAAATGCGGATGGGCGACAAGTAGTTAATATTATCCCCCCAGGACCAGAACTTCTTGTTTCAGAGGGTGAATCTGTTAAATTGGATCAACCATTAACGAGTAATCCTAATGTCGGCGGATTTGGTCAGGGAGATGCAGAAATAGTACTTCAAGACCCATTACGTGTCCAAGGACTTTTGTTCTTCTTGGCATTTGTTATTTTTTCACAAATCTTTTTGGTTCTTAAAAAGAAACAGTTTGAGAAGGTTCAATTGGCTGAAATGAATTTCTAGACTTGGGGATTTATAGACACCAAGTTCGTAAAAAGAACCAAATTTTGTTGGTAATTATGGATGATCAAAGATCAAAAAAAAAATTAAAATTATGAAAACCTATTTGCTGGGTTAGACTCTTTTTCTACCTTTCTCCCGGATGCTGGTAATTCTTTGTATCGCATTGCTAGTCATAGTATGTAGATTTTGAAAAAAAAAATAGTTTTTTAATCGGGGTTAATGTGGCTATGGTACTATTGCTAAATTTCTATGTCATAAAATATATAATTTTTATAGTCGAATTTTAGAGTATAAATAAAATCCAATTGGATTAGATACTAGACAGAAGTAATCGGATAATAGAACATATAAGGGTGGGAAACAAAAAATTCGTCTTGCTAGTCTAGTCTTCGGCACAAGAAAGTGAATTTGGACACCCTTTTCTTGTGTCGAAAGAGTAATGATTCTTTGAAAAACAGGATCAAGAACCCTTACTCCTTTTTTACTCTTTTTTCCATTTTTCCATATTTTTTTCGATTTAGTAAGAGATATTATAAGGATAAGAAGTGGCGGACAAATAAAAAAACAACAGAACCTTTAATTAAAAAATTAAAATTAATATTAATTAAATAGAATAATATAATAATTAATTAGAACTTATTAACTCAACTTACAAAAAAATTTGAATTTTTACGAGATATTAAACTAAATAGAGTCAAACTCAAAATTCAAAAGAGAAGGGGGGTGTAGTTTATTGAAATGAAACGGGAGAAGCG